GCCCACCCCGGTGTACACATCAGAGACAGAAAAATATGTTTCCTGCAAGAACAAGTGGTCATAGAACTACTAGTAACCGACTTAATCCCTCGCTTAGGGCATCGATACCGGTGGAAGGATCTCCACCAGACCGAGAAGTGCTCGCAAATAGAGAAGAGAGCTCGAATCGCGTTGTTGCAAGAATGAATCTTCTTTATTTTTAACCACCTTCTCTGAACGTTGGTAATGACTAAACAGCCTTTGACCACTAAATAAGGCACCTGACGATAAGTGATTCTATTGATTTCACGCACCAAGCATTTTATGGAGGAGGCATTGGAAGAGACATAGTAAAGTTCGTCTGATTACTATCACCTAAAGGCACCCACTCGGTCTAGTCATTTTAGTTTATTTCACCCCCTTTTTTCTTCGGCTTCCCTTGCCCAGGGAGGTAGCACTGCTTCCATCCGAGTAGCGCCGGTGGAAGTCCGAATGGAGATCCGATACCCCCCACAGGGCCAGTGGCAACTTTTCGGGCCAATCTCGATATGTGTCTGTCATCTTCCGCAGGATCTGACCTATGTTTTTATGCCTCCACTGTTCTATTGGTCTGAGGCCTGTACGGCGAGGGTTTGTGCTGTTGTATCTGATACCGGCTGCTCAACTTATTTTTTGAGGTGAGATCCCAGATCTGAAATTAGCTCGTGCGGTACTCCATATCTGCAGATTATGTTTTCTTTAATGATCTTGGCCTATTTCAGTCTTTGATAAGATGCCGCTCCTGGTAAAGTAATCAATTGTGCCACTAAGATGTATTCGTGTCCATTTGATGCTTTGGGTGTCACCTTTCCGATGATGTCAATTCCCCATGTGCAAAATGGCCATGGAGAGGTAAGATTGTGAAGTAACGCCTGAGGCACATGAATAAAGTTTGCATGAATCTGACACTTGTGGGACTTTTTCACGTACTGATGGCAATCGTTCTCCTCTTTTCATTGCCCTATTGAGTAAGGGTCGGTGTTTGCAAAAATGTCGAGCCAGTAGTGACAATGGGGGAGCTGGACACTAGTTGTGCTAGTGGAATGACCTAGTCATAGTCAGCCCGAACCGTTTTGCGGTTCTAGAGGACCCTGAACAATAAGAGGCAAAGATGCCAGATCTGGACACTTCAGAACAGGAAGAGATTGCTCAGGATGAGTGTCTGGGTAACAAAGCCGAGAAGGGTGTAGTCAAGGTAATTTTATTTCGAAGAGCCCATAGAAGCTGGAAGAGAGTAAGCTTAGTGCCGAAAGGAACAAGCAACTCCTGAGCTACTAAAACAAGAACTCTTTCACTCGGGCGACTTTTCTTATCGGGCAAGTTGCCACCCGTTTGTTCAATACCCTAACTCTAGTAAGTAGCTTAATCTGTCGAGAAGAACCATCCCTAGCGGATCGGACATGTAACCAGTCTTCTCCGCTTGAGAGGGAAAGACGGCTGCTCTGTGAACAACCCCTAGTTGCTGGTCCTGCTCCAGCTGCTGTCTGAACTGCCACCTCTGCTCCAATACATAAGCTCCAGCTGAAGTGTAGCAGCTCCGTCCCATTCATCACTGCTTTCTGTTAAAAAGAAAAGAGCTGCTCCTCTCCGATCTAAGTCCTCTCTCTAGTCAGAAATAGCGTAAATTAATCAGGATGGATCGACAGGCTTTCCAAACCAAACCTACTGGTCTCTTCCTGCATTGCTGCCTGGCCCATCACCTTGATATGATGCACACTCGGTAAGGTCTTACCATCCCCCCTTCAATATCCATATTCTGGGAACCTCGGACTTTACCCCGGATCGCCAGCTAAGGCCTTCTACCGCAGCGGACCCACAGGCCAATGCCAATCTCTCAGGGGAGGTTCTCTTTCATCCGTCTTTCCTAGGTGCGCATCTCCATCTACTAAAAGTAGGGGTGGTTGCCATAGATAGATTGGGTCATTCGTAACCAGAGCAATAACCGATGCTACAGCTATACGTGGCGGCCGCACACGCTGCTTTGTTTAACAAGCATCACCCTTCCTTTCTTTTCCCAGTTCACCTACTCCAAACACGAATAATGTTAAGCCCTACCAATCCGCCTACATCACCACTTTTGAAGGAGGATCGGGAACCAGCTAAGGCACCGTAGCGTCCCCTAAAGGCATAACTGACAGGTTCTGTTCTATCTGCCCATCCGAGTCATCCCGTACTCCAAAAAAGCAGAGGTGAGGTTCCGGAGAGTGGGACGGATCTACCTGGCCAAGGTGCCAATATAAAGTGGTTCTCCGAAATGTTGAAAGATGCTCTACCTGCGGTACCTAACTAGCCTTTCACTACAGCTGTTTCATCAATATCCGATGTAGCGCATTCTCCCTCTTTCGCATATCTTCAAAACTGTCAGATAGCTAGTAAGTAGTTCTCGTATTTCCAGTTGTGATAGTTGTTGTCCGAGCTCTGTGATTCAAGACAAAGAATATAGGCTAGAGTTGCTTTCCCGAATGAAAAGGGTATAGTGGAATCTCCGAACGAACACTACGAATCTGTATGCTCGTGCTTTCCGGGAAGGCAGGTCCGGTTAGTTCTTCTCCAATTAGCATCTCGCCTGATCGTCTGCTGAGTTAATAGCAGCAAGTGCTAGTTCAAGTCAGTAATCATTTGATGCGCGGGATCTTGACTGTGACGAGTAAGAAAAGAAGGTTGAAGTACTACGGATATCGGAGCTTTAGTTTAAGTGATTCAAATCAGTGAACTGTACTCGTCCAAGCCAGCGGGTAAGATGAACCAGACCGGGCAGGTGAACGAACAAGGAAAGTAGAGGATTCGGATAGGCGAGTCAAGGCGTTTGTGTGAAAACTCTATCTGTCTCAAATAGAGATGGGGAAAGCTACTCTTTTCTTTTTCACCAGGGATCCGATCCCAGTTGATTGATCTCGACTTTACCAGCTCATGAACGGCATTCGTCAGACTTGAGCAGTAGGTTTCGACTCGGTCAGCTGTCTTGATGAAGATTGACTTCAGCCAAAGAGAATGAATTGACTTCGGGTTCGCACCCGATCAACGAAAATCAATCCACATAGAAAAAAATAGAAATCGTTCAGTACGCTAATCTTGACAGTTTCCATTTTCGATTGAGAAAGCGGCGGGCCCAGTGAGCTCCCCAATAGTGCACCAAAACGGGGCCGGAGAGAGGGTAAACCTTAGATCGGCTAAGATCGAATTGAACTGTCTTTGATTGAGCGACTCCTGCCCGATTTTGATTTCCGTCCCCGCGGGATCAATTTACTTTTATGAGTATCCAGCGTCGTAGCGCGTCTCTTTATATAGAGTCGTTCCTTCCAGAGGAGTAGTCTCTTTCAAGTTAGTGAAGTGAAACTCTGGACGGGGAAGAAGCCGTCAATACTGGATAGTTTTAGTCATTGATTTTATGGTTAGTAAGGTACTAGTTCAGTTATAGTGCTGGAAAACTCAGATGCTACACACATGGGCTGGAAAGTCTCTCCTTTATGTTCTTTACATTACAGTTGACCGACTCAATCCATCAATGTTTTCCCCCGGAAAATTTTCCTACATATCCAACCTGTGAAGCTGGAGCTGAGCGAGAATCGGATTCTGATACTCGAAACAACTCGGCACTCACATCGGTAAAATATCGTCTAATAGATAGACCTGGAAATCGATGCTTTCTAGCTCCTCACTTCCGGTCGGTGCGCCTCCCCTTTTTGTTTTCTTTGATTCACAAGCTGGAATTGAACCAGCATCCCCGGTTGCTTTCCCGGCGCACTTCCCTTTATTTATTGTTATAAAAAAGACTTACCCCGCAAGGAAAAGACAGAAGACGTACGCAGCTCAGAAAGTATGTTCAATTCTCCGTGTGGATCGGCGCAGGTCAAAGAAAGGAAGAATGGAATTACAGAATGCCATCATATAGAAGGATTGATACATTACTACAAGGAAGAAAGTAGATGATCACGTAGGGCGAATGAATCAAAGAAAGGGAAACTTCTCCATCCCAGAAAGCGGAGTGACTTCTTGAATCTTTGAATAGAGAGCCCCATTAACCAGACAAGCTGGAGGAGACAAGCTACCTCACATAAAGGATGACCAAGGGCCAGTTGACGCAGCAAGCTAGAGCTATGAAACCGCCCCTTTCTCATTTAACTCGTCGGATTATGAATGAGATATTCAGACGTCAGCTTGAAGGCTACGATTCCGTTCTTCTGTCTAGCGGAGCGAGCGAACCACTAGATGATCCATACTTCGCATTAAACCGTGACCAACATGTCCCGCCCGAAGGCACAACTATGAGACCAACCTGGTTGCGATGTCATTGATCGGATCCCCCTTCTAGAAAGAAGAAGACGGAGAATGGCCCGTCTTCGTGATCCAGCATAAGTCAAAAAGTTTCTTCAACCCAGGGATCCCTGTCCAGCCTCTTAAGGGAGAGGAGACAGTGGGGGCTACTATGTTATCTGACACCCCTCTGGATGATGAATGCGAGAAATCAAACTAACCGAGATCGAACCTTAAGATTTGTTTGAGCTTTCCGTACGACTGGCAAATAGAGTCATTCGCTCAAAAAAGAGATTCTAGGAATAGGTGCTTGGCATATCGCAACTTCCAGGCCTTTCCCAACTAGTTTGCCTTCTTCTTTCTTAGTAGAATATGTGGCCAAGCGGGTTACAAGAGGTTAGAAAATATGCTTCTCACGCTAAGACTAGTACGTTGTCTTTCTAATCCGCCTTTAGCGCATGCCTCGGGCGTCCCTATTTCCTTCTGTCAATCGGATCAATCTACTTTCGTAAAAGGAAACCGAAAAGAGGCAACAAAGAATGCTCGCGAAAGTTGGTCATTTCTGGCTCGTTCTAACAAGATATTTGTATTGGCTGGCAGTAGTGTTTGCGCGGAGGTATACGACGCTATATGAGAATTCCAAGGATTTATAGGTTTGATGAAATGTGGTAGGTAAGCACATGTTTTCTTTCTTTGCGTGTACGGTATTAGTTGGTGCCAGTGGGATGAAAATGGCTTTTACGCGAGAAAGGGCCGGCGGTTGAGATGGGACCCTCTTTTTGTATTCTGATTTGGAGATTTTGTAACAGATACGGGATCAGTTCTGGCCTTATCGGAATCCGTCTTTCCTCCTATGCTTCACTACGGAGACCTGCGCGAATGCTATGAGACAATACGAGTTTCCTATCTGACCGCATCGGAGGGATTCCAGACTACTAATTGAGTGACTTTATTATGAAGCATCTATTGTTTCATACGATCGTTGACGGTGAGAGGAGAAATGAAAGATTCTCGTATGAACTTAATAGCGGATAAACTGTCGTCAGCTCACTGTCTGTCCATACAAAAAGATAGTAATTGACGTTACATCTTATGTAGAATTGTGCGGGAAATTGCATTGACGTCCTTTTACGAGTGGCGTCCCAATACAGAAGAAGCGCAAAACCTTACCGGCCCGTTGTTGGTTCGTCTAGAAAGATAAATAAAGCGGTCACTCTATAAGTGGCAGGTTATTACCTGTTCCGCCTCGTACATGAACGGATACTTAGTAATGAATGTTGGGACGTTATACACGATCGAGCAGCAGCTAAGACATTTCAAAAAATGAAAGTATGTTCTCGTTCTTGTCTCCTCCCCCTCCATAAACCGCACGCCACACCTGGGGAATTGGGTTCTCCTCTGAGAGCGTGCAGGGGATATTGTGTGAATAAGTTGCGCAGATGTTCTTGAAGTTGTTTAAGTGACTGATAATGAGCTCAAAAAGTCTCTTTTAACTGTCCCTTTCTTTCATTGTTTGATAACTCTTTCGCCTATTAGTAGTTCACCGGGAGACAGCGGGGGCAGTCCGTAACGAGAAGTATGGCCCAATTTATCAAGTCTTTTACATTTCCTGGATCAACTTAGAATGTATTGTACGTCCATTATTTAGATCCCTACGTTCAATCAGATCTAGGTTACCCATAACTCTCAAGGGTAAAACGTGAGTCCGCGGGCCTCATATATCGGTCAGATGGGGTACCCCGATGGAGACACGAGGCTCTATTTAGCTGCCACCTACTCGCTAACAATGAAATGAGTAGACGGCTTTTTCATAAGTAACTCAGCGCATGTGTGTCAAGTAGTCCAGAGGGAAATGAAAGAAAACAAGATAAAAGAAAGATCATGCAAGCAATGAGCCAACATGCGGACTATGATCCATTACAAACAACGATTTCTTTCTGGCTTGCTGCACAGCTGTAGGAACGGATCTGGACAAAAACAATAAGGAACTGCTCCTCTGGTAGAATCAAAATCGGGGAGCGGATCTTACCGGGACTCACGGGAGAAAGAAATACCTATGAATACATTTGCAGCGAGACTACCTGTATGCCGAGTGGCTCGTTTGAAGCTAACGCCCTGTCATACACAGATCCCCGGGAGGCGTCTTTCCACACATGGGTCCTTCTCCCCGCTTTGCCATCAGTATCGCTAGTCTCTTTGTTGAGTGGGATGATCGCAAAGTCCCAAAAGCATCCGTTTTCTGGGAGAAGAAGGCGGAGGCCACTATTTCAATGAAATTCTCCTGTACCGCTTCAGTCTCACGATTCACCTCGAGATAAAATTGAATTGCACAAAACGCTTTTTCCCGGCTCTTCGTAGCACAAATTCTTTTCTATGAAATCAAATAAGGTAGATCCGATTTCACCTCTGGGATTAAGGCTGCGAGAAAGCGGGCGTTCATAATAAAGCCGTCTATTTCATTGTAAATAAAGCAATGTCTTTTTTACGCTTTGCGACCTACGTACCATGGACCCATAGAGAGTCGCTATCAAGCGTTCTGCTGCAATCCTATTTGTTGAGATTGCAGTGGAATTTCAGTGCCATGAGTCGATCCTTCAAAGGGAACTCGGCGGCATCGGCCGTAGGGAGCTTGTCTGGATAGGTGGAATGAGAAATCTCCGGTAGGCGGGAATGGATTTCTTTCAATCGGACCGATCCCGGGAGCGAAGACCAGCTGCGATTATGGAAGATCGGTCAGGTCATTACGAGTTCAAAAAAGACCGATTTGACCGCTAGGCGAAATAAAATTATTTCAAAAGTGGAGGCTCCGAAGGAGTAGAGCGAAAATGAGAAAGTAAGAAATCACCCCTAGGTGAGACGTAACTTTTCCAAATTTAACCCCGTCTTCTTAGTAAAAAAAAGGAAAGTAAGGCTTTCCACGTAGGTGGAATAGCCGCTTTTACTGAGCACAATGCAATATCTGCGATCAATCTGTTCGGTAGGCATTTACCCTTATATTCAAAAAGAAGTCAGGTTTCCCCAATAGCTGAGATTGGTACTGGAATTCGCGAATCGATGCACCCCAAACTATTCCATTCCATGAGCTATTGGAGATCGGGTGCACTTCGTGACACCTCCATGGATGATTTCAACACATTTGACTTCGTAACCTTAGCGGCCGCCGTTCTTTCAGAACCGTGCTTTCACTCTTTTGCGCATTCCATTTTGCGACATGCTATCCCCCTAAGCAAAGGCAGGTTATTCATTCCATGAATTCATATGGTTCACCTCCGCATTTGGTTACAATCGCATTTTCCTGTGTGCTATCCCCATCTTTATAAGAAAGGGCTTATTCATTCTCTGAATTGATCCTTTTCACCACCTGTTTTATACTGGAGCGCATTCTCGCTTGATTCATCTTTATAAGCAAAAGCGGTCCGTTCTCTGACCGGGACACATGAGTAGTAAGTAAAAGCGAGATTTGGGTCAGCTTGAGAGGGCGTCCCATGCCATGAATGAGTTTTAGAGGGCAATCGGGGGGCTCTCGGTGAATTGCGAAGAGATCTTATCATTACAACAGCTCGGTGGAATTAGATCTATTTTGAGAACTTGTCTTGGAATTCTAGGTCTCACGATTTCCCCTCTTTCTGACAGGTGCTACTATTCTCCAACCAAGCCTATATGATGATCTTAGTAAGGCTTTATTTGGGGACACACGCATCCGAATAAGCAAGAGTTAGTTACTCACTCTACAAATTAGTATATTCCCCCCTCTTTTTTATGGGAGTCGTATTCTCCCCGACATGCTATTACTTAGAAGTCAAATATGGGTAGCCATGCTCTAGGAATTGTGCTATTTCACCTCCACTCTCTGACAATAGCATTCTCCAACAGTCTATCTACCCATGAATTGGTCTAGTTCTCCCCTGATGGAACGCCTTCCCCCCGGCATGTTATCTACATCTTCAAATGGCTGCTCGGATACCAGACCAGAGTTCCGCCTATGGCACCTCCGCTATAGTAACCAGATTCTGTTATTACATGTATAAGGGCCTACGCCTTCCTTTCGCCTGCGGTGATTTAACGAAGCTTTTTTGTTGGCCGCTCTATCTTCATAGCTTTCTCGATACAGATATAAGGGTATTCGAGATATGGATAGATTTTGCAAAGTCGCCGCATTCATAGGGTTTGAGAATTTTCCGCATTACTAAGAAGAGAAGGGAACCTAATGTGCGGGGTGTAGTACGGGTGGCTTTTCCAGTCTCTCTGCTTGAGTAGTTTCTGAAAGAAAGGTTTTTAGACTGACTTTTCAGTATTCATGGGTAAATCTGTAATAAAATAAGATGGACGCCGTGGCTCAACTGGTAGAGAAAAGGCACAAAAGGTGGGGACTCTTTTTTGCATTTTTAGGATGGAGAATCTTATTAATGATTAAAAAGGAAAGGGTTGTAAAAGAAAGGGCGCCTCAATGTAATAACCCGCCATTTTTGGCCCAAGAGAATCTTTTGGATCTGCGGCAACTAGGTCTGGGCCTGCCGGTAATGGAGAAGACAGAGCGGTTCTAGTCTCCGAAGGGTCCCTCCGAACAAGAAGAATTAGAAGAAAAGGTATTTTGGTTTTCAATTCTTGATAGTTCCTAAGGCGAAGACCAATTCTTTTCTTTCAGAACTTCCTATAGACCGCCCTCCCTTCTTATATAATAGTAGATTTTGAGCTATGCTTCCTCTACAACTCTTTTAGCCCCGTCTTTGGCGCCTTTTCCACGACTTCTACTTCTTCGATGGGTGTTTTAGGTTGGGCAATGTAATCGGAATCTCTACTGGCATCGGTAGTAAGTAATTAAGTAGAATGCCTGAAGAAACACCGAGCTTAAAGCCCCCACCGCCCCTTGCTTCCAGGGGCAATCCCCAAACCGAACACGTAACGTAATAAACTTTGAGCAAACAACCAATTCGGTCGACCGCCCGTGGCTCCGTCATGACGAGATGGTACTTACTTTCATACTATAGCCTTGGCACGGCTGGATGCAGACCTAGGGAGTTTCCAAGAATCGCAGGTTATCGTAGCCGACTTCGAAAAGTTTGTTCAGTGAAGTACATGTTCGGGCAAGAGCTCCGGGGGTCAGTCTTACCTCCGGTGCCCCTCTTTAGTAATAGCATAGCACCTTCTGGCAACAACTATAACTGTGTCAAAAACCCAATTACGGCCACGGAAAAAGTCCTTGATCCACGGAATCATTCCTATTTTTACCGCTAAGTGACCTAAGCATAAGCACTTTCGGCAACAGCTGCTATTGCAGTCAACCGGGCGAGCCATCTACTAAAAAAAGGAGAACTGAGACCTTTTCTTTCAGAACTTTAGAGCAGTTTGACTCATCTATCTTACCCTCATACTTTTTCCTTTTCCTGTCCGTCTAGAATCCTACTTCTCCTTCGGAGCCTTACTCAAGCATAAGTGCAAGTAAACTATCTCTCTTAATTTTATTTTATTCAATTATAAATTCTTCAACTAGTCATTTTGCGGGTTGGGCTACTCTTCTTTTTTGTCGATGGAGCCGCTTTCCCTCATTCCACTCGTCCAGCCTTCTTCACGAACTTGTACAATAGATGCCACAAATATAGCCAACTCTATTATCGAAGAAATAAGGAAACGGGCGACAATTTGGCACCAGATATCCGGGGGTGTAGAAAGAGCAGCTGTGAGAAGCGGAAAAACCATCAAAAAACGACGATTGTTCGTGAAGGTTTCG